ATATCTCTATATGTTATAAAATCTAGATCTTATCCATATCTACACATATATGAATGATTTGATACAATAAAAAATTGACTGGATTCTTTTTTTTCAAAAGTTGCAATCATCCATCGCAAGGAATTCGGTTCTTACAAATAAATGCTCACTACCCAAGTAGGCCTACAAGGGTGATCATAACCCATAACCAATTGCTTGTTGGGACGTCTTAGACCTTTCAATTGGCCTTTATCTACAAAGAATATCAAGACTTTTTACATACAAAGAATTTACTTGTTACTAATAGAGTTTAGCCTCAGTCATTCTTTAGATCCCTTGTTTCACTCCGATAGTATCATAAATCGGTTCAATGCAGAGGAAATGGATGCATTTCCATACTATTAAGTATTAAGTAAATGAAATAAATAAAACTAAGTATAAATAGGTAAAATAGCTAAAAAAATACAATATGGATTCTACTACATCACTTATTCTACTGGCTACTGGATTTTACGGAGCCTGCTCATGCACGAGTCGGATCATAGAAAAGATTCTCTTCAAACGAACCGGCCTATCCTATGTATGCGGCTTACGCAGTGGTTAGAACAAAGACACATTTGGTTGTAAATTCCAATGTGGCAGATAAAGGCATATATCTGCACGGCCAAAACAATAGTCCAAGTCACACACTCCCATAATCCACACTTTTCTCTTAGGAGAATTCACTTCAACTATTCCTGTCAAATAAATAATACAATTTTTTTTGAGTTGAAGGGAAATATCTAAATACATGTCTTATTCTTTTCAATAATCCATATTTGTAGCAATTAAATACTATTCTTACTCCCCCAATCGATTAATGGTTGATTACAAATATCTATGATCTCTATTCTCTATAAATAGAAAGGAATAAAGTTATAACGGACCCGAAATACCTTGCTTACGTATCATTGGAAAATGCATTAACATAAATACGGCAGTAAGAAGAGGTAATACAAAAGTGTGTAAACTATAAAAACGAGTCAAAGTGGATTGTCCTACACTAGCACTTCCACGTAATAACTCTACCAAAGGAGATCCTATTACCGGAATAGCGTCCGGCACGCCTGTTACAATTTTGACTGCCCAATAACCAATTTGGTCCCAAGGTAAGGAATAACCAGTTACGCCAAAGGATGCGGTTAATACACCAAGAACCACACCTGTAACCCAAGTCAATTCACGAGGTTTTTTAAAGCCACCCGTGAGATACACACGAAATACGTGCAGGATCATCATTAGGACCATCATACTTGCCGACCATCGATGAACTGATCGGATTAACCAACCAAAGTTAGCTTCAGTCATTATATATTGAACAGAAGCAAAGGCCTCAGTAACAGTCGGACGATAGTAAAAAGTCATAGCAAACCCCGTAGCTACTTGTACTAAAAAACAAGTAAGCGTAATGCCTCCTAAACAATAAAATATGTTGACATGAGGAGGAACGTATTTACTAGTTATATCATCTGCAATCGTCTGAATCTCAAGACGTTCTTCGAACCAATCATAGACTTTATTGAGATAGGTAAACTGGGTAAACTCCCCCTCCGAGAACCGTATATGAGAATTTCATCTCGTACAGCTCAAACAGAAACACCCAAATACTAGTCGAAACGGATATGTGAAATAGAAACTTCTTAATCCTAGGATTCAAGAATCCTCTCGGAAGATGATGATACGAAAAAAGAAAAATCCGCAAACTATTCTTTGTAGTTATATGCCAAAATATCAAGTCGGCTCATTTATCTCTTGATGTTTATCGTTACAGGCCTCTTGAATCTTCTATTTACCTATTTTTTTTCCTTGATTTACTATTTTTATTTATATGGAATACAGCTTTACTGGTGTTTTCGTTATTATTGATTGATAGGAATTTTCTTGTTAAGATCCTATAAATTGATTGAAAACCTCAGATTCATACTAGAACCATGATGATTCAATAAAACCTTCAAACTAACTAAGTACAAGGATTCCCTGAGTAAGAACTCTTGTATCATCACTTTGAATTAATATAATGACTAAAAATCCAAAGAAAGGTTTATCCTGTGAGCAAAATAAACATAGACAAAGAGCTAGAAGGAAGAAAAATCTTTCAATTTAGAGTTTCTAACTCTTTGAAATTTTTTGGAGTTTTGGAGTCCGGTCACGGGATTTGAATATTAAGTTATTAAGTTAAGTATGAATCATAGCTCTAAGACTTCGTAATCTATTTCATATATTCGTGCTCCAGATACTAGAATAAATATCTGACGAAGTCAAAAACCATCTCTATCAAGATAAGATGACAGACCCATTTTCTGTATTATCAATAGGATCCATTATAACAAGTCGCACACTCATATTCCAGAAATACAGAAAGAAAGAAATTCCACGATCGAACTACCAAAATAGAATAGCATAAAATGGGCTAAAAAAACGAGACCAAAATGCTTCACTTTGTATTGAAAAGCTAGAATTTAGTGATTCTTGTAAATCTAATTCATTGAAATTCCATCCAGTAAAACGGAAGAATTATAAATCTCCAAAATAATAGATAGGAATACCGCAAATAGAGCCATTGCGACACCCATCAAAGGAGTAGTCCCCCACCCTGGAGCTACTTTACCATATTCCGAATTCAATGGTTTCAATAAATCCCCTACAATAGTTCGTCTTGGACCAGATCTAGAACTCCCCTCAACGCTTTGTGTAGCCATAAATCCTTTTTTGTATTAACTGAGATCTGTTGACTTTGTATACCATTCTGTTGTAAATAAATGATCTTATCATAGATCCATTGTGGTCTGGAAATTATTATTTTTTTATTATTATATAATAATGGAAACAGCAACCCTAGTCGCCATCTCTATATCTGGTTTACTTGTAAGTTTTACGGGGTATGCCTTATATACTGCTTTTGGGCAACCCTCTCAACAACTAAGAGATCCATTCGAGGAACACGGGGACTAGTTGAAGTAATGAGCCCCCCAATCTTGGGAGGCTCATTACTTCAACTAAGATAATGAAAAATCATTTCACCTTTTTAGTTGGAACTTTAGGTGGTTCTCGAAAAAAGATAGCGAAAAAAATTATTCCTAGAGTTGATACTAAGAGGAATGTATAAACTAATGCTTCCATAGATTCAATCGTGGTTTACAATTATAGCTTCCATATCTGTTTATTTAGAGCGTTCCCGGATAAAAAAAGAGCAAGAGTCAAGACAAAGAAAAGGTGGGGATTCAAATCAAGATGTCCCCAGTACCCTATGTCAAATTACAAAAAGAAAATAGAGACGAAAAATCAGAGATTAATGTTGTATCAAACTACTTGTCTTTTTGTAGTTGGATCTCCAAGTTTTTGGAATGCTCCAAATTCCACCTGAGCGTCTAAATCTGGATCAATACCAGCAAAAACATCTCTGAACAAGGTTCGAGAGCCATGCCAAATGTGTCCGAAGAAGAAGAGCAAGGCAAACGAAGCATGTCCAAAAGTAAACCAACCCCTTGGACTGCTACGAAAAACACCATCGGATTTCAAAGTAGCACGATCTAATTCAAAAATTTCACCCAATTGTGCGCGTCTAGCATATTTTTTCACAGTAGCAGGATCGCTATAACTGACCCCATTTAGTTCACCACCATAGAACTCAACAGTTACACCTACTTGTTCAACACTATACTTCGATTCTGCCCTTCGAAAAGGAACATCGGCTCTAACAATTCCGTCTCCATCTACTAAAACAACCGGAAATGTTTCAAAAAAAGTAGGCATACGACGTACAAAAAGCTCACGCCCTTCTTTATCTCTAAATAGAGGATGTCCTAACCACCCAATAGCTATTCCATCCCCGTTGTCCATTGAGCCTGCTCTGAACAATCCACCCTTTGCGGGATTATTTCCGATGTAATCATAAAAAGCTAATTTTTCAGGAATTTTAGACCAAGCTTCGGATAAGCTTTGATTTTCAGACATCCCAGTACCAACTCTTCGATATATTTCTTGCTGGAAGTATCCTTGATCCCATTGATAACGAGTGGGACCAAATAATTCAATGGGGGTAGTTGCTGAACCATACCACATAGTTCCAGCAACAACAAAAGCTGCAAAAAAGACAGCAGCGATACTACTGGAAAGCACGGTTTCAATATTTCCCATACGTAATCCTTTGTATAGACGTTGGGGCGGGCGGACACTAAGATGGAATAGGCCCGCTAATATGCCCAATGTTCCTGCTGCAATATGATGAGAGGCTATTCCTCCCGGAACAAAAGGATCAAAACCTTCCACACCCCATGCTGGATTTACGGATTGTACTTTTCCGGTTAGCCCATAAGGATCAGACACCCATATTCCAGGACCATACAATCCTGTTACATGAAAAGCACCAAACCCAAAACAAGCCACTCCTGATAGAAATAAATGAATTCCAAAGATCTTGGGCAAATCTAAAGAAGGTTTTCCTGTACGTTCATCACAAAATATTTCTAGATCCCAATACACCCAATGCCAGATAGCTGCCAAGAAGCACAAGCCAGAAAACACAATATGCGCCCCAGCCACACCTTCATAACTCCAAATACCCGGATTCGTTATAGTTCCTCCTGTAATACTCCAACCACCCCATGAATTGGTTATTCCTAAACGAGTCATGAAGGGTATAACGAACATACCTTGTCTCCACATTGGATCGAGAACGGGGTCAGAAGGATCAAAAACTGCTAATTCATAGAGAGCCATCGAGCCGGCCCAACCAGCAACCAAAGCTGTATGCATTATATGGACAGCCAGCAAACGACCGGGATCATTCAATACGACGGTATGAACACGATACCAAGGCAAACCCATGGAATACCCCCTTAATCAACGAAAGATAGACACTATGTAACTTTATTGCACTGGAAAAAACTATGTTATGGACCTCCCTTTTTTCAGTGGATTATCTCGGAGAAAGGATTCCATTTTTTTTTTTAGTATTTTAGTCAGAATGTCACAATTCTGTTTGTAGGAACAAAGAGAAGCAGATCTATTCTATACCAGATAAGTACCAATACGCAATGGGAGGTTGACTCCAGCGAATGCATACGGATTTGTTCATCATTCAAAGAGCCTATTCGTAAGAATTTTACTTTATTCATTTTGTCTTCTTTTTTTTTTTTATGTTATGAACTTATCGAATCCGCGCAAATAACAAATAAAATAAAACAAAAAAATAAAGAAAATAGAAAAAATAATAAAATAAAAGCAAATATCCAATATAATATTATTAAAACAATAAATTCATATAATATTATAAAGACAATAAATTCATTGTTACGCTTTCACATCAAAGTGAAATAGAGTACTTCATTTTTTTTTTATTTCATTTAATGCCTATTGGTGTTCCAAAAGTCCCTTTTCGAAATCCCGGAGAGGATAGTTCAAATTGGATTGACGTATAGTGCGACTTGTCAGAGACATTGGGTCATTATGGGATTTCCCCGTTCTCTACCCCGATCGAGATATCCTCTATTTCACCAAAGAAGGATTGATTAAATCATCCCAAAATTAGAGCGTGAAGTGGCAATAAAGTGCAATTAGATCTATGCTTTGGAGGTATTCAGATTAATATTATCAATTAGAATAATTTATGGTTAGCTTGTTTGGAACAATAAAATGAAGTATCCAGGCTCCGCTTAGAAAAACCCCATTAGTACTATATCCATGATTACTATTTGTATCATATTCTATTTATATATTTTATAAATATAAATTGGAGTAATTTCAAACTACAAATCATAATCAATCGAATAATTTGATAAATACGTCAAATATTTTGTGGAAGACGTGAAATGAATTGAAAAAAAGGAAGTTGTAGCAAAAAGAAATGGTATTGGGGGCATTTGCCCTATATGTGCAAATCCAAATCGGGCAGATCTTTACTCGGAGTAGAGCACAAACCTAAAAGAATTAAAGAAGCCCACTCAGGAACAAGAGAATGTTATCGTGATTTGAATTGGATCCCGATGAAAGAATACATCAATGAGAAGTTAGTTTGATAAGTTTAATGAATTTTTTTTTTATTTTTTTTTTTTTTTATTTATATTATTTATAGGTAAACGGGTAAAAAAACCATCTTTCTTGAAACTTTCTTGAAAAATGGAGGAAAAACCCCTTCGTTATTCGTTAAATGGGATCTACATATTGATTCTTTTTTTCGCAATTTTTGATGAACCGTATGCATTAAAAGGTGCATGTACGGTTCCTAAGGGATAGAATTTGATCCTAATCAACCGACTTTATCGAGAAAGATTACTTTTTTTAGGTCAAGATATTGATAGTGAGATCTCGAATCAACTTATCGGTCTTATGGTATATCTCAGTACAGAAAGTGAGATCAAAGATTTGTATTTGTTTATCAACTCTCCTGGCGGATGGGTAATACCCGGAATAGCTATTTATGATACTATGCAATTTGTGCGACCAGATGTACAAACAGTATGCATGGGATTAGCCGCTTCAATGGGATCTTTTATTCTGGTCGGAGGAAAAATTACCAAACGTCTAGCATTCCCTCACGCTTGGCGCCAATGAGTTTTTATTTTATTTCAAAGAATTCAAAGAAAAAAGAAAGCTATGCCTTCGCCATATGAAATATGAATATTAAGTAATAATAGCATGGCATTTCGAATTCAATATAAGAATTTTTTTTTTATTTCGTTTTAACATTAGATTATGTATTGAAAGAGTAGTATGAGATATTAAGGGCAGTTCCGATTTTATCTTATTTATCGGGAGCCTATTTCAGTGTCACAAACTTTTTTTTTTTGTTTTTTGTTTTCACACCAGAAGGTTCTTAATGCTATTTATATTATTATGAATTATGAAAGAGGACAAAAAAAAAAGATTATATTCGTTTTTTTTTCATTTTTTTTCAATAAAAAAAAAAAAAGAAACTTTGGGATTGCTAAATCACCGATGAAATAAAGCAACGGAACCACCATAGTATTTTGTTTTTATTAATTCCTCCCAAGGAAAGGGTGGTCATTGTATCATTTACCGACCGAGGCTTTGTAGACTCTCTATTTTTCTTCGGTAAAAGTGAATTCTCTTGTAGAGCCGTATGCAATGCGCAAGCAATGCCTGTACGGTTGTTCAATTCTATTATTATCTTATATCATCAGGGTAATGATCCATCAACCTATAGCTGCTTTTTATGAAGCACAAATAGGAGAATTTGTCCTGGAAGCGGAAGAACTACTGAAACTGCGCGAAATCCTCACAAGGGTTTATGCACAAAGAACAGGCAAACCCTTATGGGTTGTATCTGAAGACATGGAAAGGGATGTTTTTATGTCAGCAGCAGAAGCCCAAGTTCATGGAATTGTTGATCTTGTAGCAGTTGCATAAAAAATAGCAGGAATTTCACATAAATCGCGATTTGAGATTTTAGTTTCTTACCGAGGTTTCATATTCTATTAATTTGAATTTTATTAATTTTAATAAAATATTTTATTAATTTTAATAAAATATTAAAATAGAATATGAATATAGAAAAAATTCATAATCATCCGGTTAGGATCGATCTAAACCAGCCCATTATGCATACGATTCAACATGCCAACTATTAAACAACTTATTAGAAACACAAGACAGCCAATCAGAAATATCACCAAATCCCCCGCTCTCGGGGGATGCCCTCAGCGCCGAGGGACATGTACTAGGGTGTATGTGCGACTCGTTCAGATTTCAGATTGTGGGTTGGGACAAAAGAAAGAATTTTTCCACTATCCGTGATCAGTACCGATGAATAGGATAGAATGGAAGACTCCCCTTCACTCTCTTAAACGAAAAAAAAAGATCTAGAATATGCTTCTATTGTGTATCAAATTTATGGTTTCTATTGGTGCAAATTCAATTACCTCAATTTTCAATTAAAAATGCGAAAGAATTCCCTATTGGTAGCAAATGATTATCTGTTAAGCAGGGCAAATCTTATTTAAATTAAAAATTAAAAAACCGAAAATGGATGCCTCTACTCTTGCAAGAACGGACTAACAAGGTCAGCTAATCAGCTAATCCACATAATTAAATACCGTTACTGTAAAAACGGATCTCGTTGTGAAAGACCTACTACTGGGGAATTCATGGGTAGAGCCCAAAAGTGTAAACTGTACAAGTTAACAATAGCATTGATTCGATCAAGTAAGGAGCTCCGGTGTATAGAGAGGACCTCGCCGTTTAAGAAATAACCATAGAAACGATGGAACCCACTATTTATTTATCCATTTCTATTTACTACTTATTTTTATTTACTATATTTTTGTTTGATACCTAGTACCAATAAGATTTCTTATTTCAAGGCGAAATGCTTAGAAAAAAAAGAAAAAATAGTGGTTGGGAAGGTTAGAGTAGCAAAAGCCGTTGGAATTATTATTTTATACATTGGAATAATCCGTTTTGTTAGTCTAGAAAAGGGAAAAAGAATAACTGAAAGAAAGGAAATCAATTAGTTATTTACCAAAGTTTCGTTTATTCAATGACCAGAATTAGACGAGGATATGTAGCTCGGAGACGTAGAACAAAAATTCGTTTATTCACATCAAGCTTTCGTGGGGCTCATTCAAGACTTACTCGAACTATGATTCAACAAAAAATAAAAGCTTTGTTTTCGGCCTATCGGGATAGAGATAGGCACAAAAGAAATTTTCGGTGTTTATGGGTGACTCGTATAAATGCAGCAATTCGCGAGAACGAAGTATCCTGTAGTTATAGTAGATTAATAAACAATCTGTACAAGAGACAGTTGCTTCTTAATCGTAAAATACTTGCACAGCTAGCTATATTAAATAGGAATTGCCTTTATCTGATTTCCAATGACATGATAAAATAAGGAGATTGGAAAGAATCCTTCGGAATGTTTGACTTTGACATGGAATTGCTTGGAAAATAAATTCCGGGAAGGTAGAATAGAAATAAGTATAATAAAATATGATCATAATACATAATATGATCAAGTAGTCAAACTGAACAAAAACATTCAATAAAAAAATATTTCTTTTTTTACTTTTCCCCAATTCTTTTTTTTTACGACACGACAATCAAATCCGGATTCCTGGATTTTTATCGAACAAAAAATCAACCGACGTTTGAGTTCGGATTGAAATTTTGATTCAATTGAAGAGTAAGCCTATTTTTTTCTGGTTCTAAGACCCGTAGTTCTAGCGACCAACTCGTTTTTTTCAAATTGTCTTTCATTATTAAGAAAGGGTAATGAAGATAAAATACGAGCTTGTTTTATAGCAATAGTAATTAATCGTTGTTGTTTTAAAGTCAATCTATTCACCCGTCTAGATAATATTTTTCCTTGTTCACTAATAAATCGACTAATTAAACTCATGTTTCTATAATCAATTCGATCCCCCGATCCAATCGGGGGCAGACGCCTACGAAGAGATCGCTTGGGCTTAAGAAAAAGTCGCTTGGATTTATCCATGGCTTGTTTATTTTATTCCTTTTTTTTCGAGAATCCTATTTCCTTTGATCGGATCAAAAATGCTAATGATTTCGAATTAAGAAATAGGATTTTGCTTATTTCTATTTAAATATATATATTAACATATGATATGCTAATATATGATATGTCAATATATGATATGTCAATATGTCATTTTTCATCTTCCTTGTAAAAGTCACACGCAGTTGATCGATTCCATCTATTTCTTTATCTCCCCGTGAATTGTATGTTTGTAACAATAGGGACAGAATTTTTTCAACTCCAATCGACTAGGCTTATTGTGTCGATTCTTTTGAGTAATATATCTAGAAATGCCTATTGATTTCTTATTAACACTCTTTCGAACACAACTAGTACATTCTAAAATAACCCTTATTCGGACGTCTTTACCATTGGCCATGAACCTCCTTTTGGTTTTTATTCACTTAACTCTTCTATTTTCCTATCCGAAACGAAGAAGAAAAGAAGGAAAAAATACAAGTTACTAACTTGAAATCAAATTATGAAAGATTTTGTTGCAACCAATATAGTAAAAGTAAAAATAAGTAATACAATGATTAAAAATTCTATTTACATTAGAAAGAATAGAAGTACAGTCTTTTTATTTTATTTCAACTTCTTGTATGATACTGTTGCCCTAACCGCATTTCCACTTCTGTTCTCTTAATTTAATTAAAGATTTAATTAAAGTAAATTTACTTTTTAATTTACTTAAAGCTTGAACCCAGTTCTGTGTTTGGCTGAGGTTGAAGCCACTTTTATTCTTTCTCTTTTCTAACTTATTCGAATTAGAAAAAAGGGGGTAGTAGTCAGAGATATTTAATTGTGTCTCTAATTTTCTTCACCCCCCCCCCGTGTTAATAACTAGAATGAAAAAAAAGGGAATGTCAAAGCATCCGGGAAAAAACGATTGATCTCTATCAATAGACCTGCTAAAGACCCGAACCATAGAGTACTTATTACTGGTGCTACGGATAGATATGTTTTTAGATCTCGCATAAAAAATTCTCCTTCTGTATTCTTTATTGTAATACATAACGGCAATACATATATGATCAGATGTATATATATAGTTAAATTAAAGGACACTCGCATTTGTTTTGTACGCGTAATTCTTAATTCAAATTGAGAAATGTACAATAATTTGATAGATAAGATTTTCCTCTTCTTTTCTTAAAAGAACAAAATACGTCTCTTTCCGTCCGGGCATTCACGAAATTTAAGGCGGATTTCCTATTTTTTTTCATATGTATATAAGTTTATTATTATATGTATTATATGTTATATGATATGAGACAAAAAAAAAGAAGAAATGAAAAGATAAGGTATGTATCTCAATGGAGAAAATGAAATGAAATAAATATGTGGAAAACAAGACAGGGATTCTCTACAATGACATTGTAGACCAATTGAAAGGGATGTAGCGCAGCTTGGTAGCGCGTTTGTTTTGGGTACAAAATGTCACGGGTTCAAATCCTGTCATCCCTACTTATTACTTCGCCTCTGAGCAATACAATAACAAGGGATCAATTGAGATCAATTAAAATTGGACATACCTAATCATAAATTAATATGATATGCTTTATATCATAATATTATTTATTATATTTATATATTCTATTTATATATATTTATATATAATAATATTTATATATAATAATATATAATATAGTTTATATATGAGATAGTATAGGCATTCAAGATCAAGATGTAGTGGAGTAAAAAAAAAAAAAAAGAATCTTTTTACTTACAGCTTTCTTTTTTGTAATAAATTTGTAATAAAAAAGCGCTCTTAGTTCAGTTTGGTAGAACATGGGTCTCCAAAACCCAATGTCGTAGGTTCAAATCCTACAGAGCGTGAGCCCATTCTTGTTTTGTTAAGTCAAAAATTTTAGGGAAAAGCTTGAACAGCAATCTTAATTTGACCTCCTGTGGATTAAAAAAAGGAGGAGGTCAAAAAAAAGGGTATTAATTAATCAAAGATCCAACTGGTCACCACGTCTATATTGTAAATAAGCAGTTACGAATAATCCAGCCAAAGTAATAGGAATTAGACCTAAGACGATTCCAAATAGAAAAACTTCAATCATTTCAATTTGTTTGAAAAGAGAAAAAAGGAGGTAATATCTATCCTTAAATATTAATCCATATTGCCCATAAATCTCAATAACCAAGAATTGGAAATTGACACGGTAAAGAACTAGAAAATGGAATACTGCAAAAAAAAAATTCTATTTTTTTTTTTTATGAATTGCTCATTGAATTAATTTCAAATAAGTCGTATCTTGTTCAGACTAATAAATATAACTAAAGTTATAGTTAAAGCTACTAACAGAAAACCAAAATAACTAGTTAGAGTGGGCATGAAGGAGCTAAATAAACTATTTTTTTTATCCATATATTTGTAAAATACTTTCCTAAATTCAATTTTTGAAAGATACGAAGATAAGCAAAAATACCAATTGAAAGTTTTTTATTTATTAATCATTTATCAATTATTATCATTATAGATTATCGACAGCACTCAAAAAAAAAAAAGAGCGATATTTAAGTAGAAAAAGAAATCAACTCATCATCTAAAAATAAAAATATACCTATCCTATCTCCGAATCAAAAGATTAATTGGACAACTCTTGAGAAATAAAAGAACAAACTAAATTGAAATATTAAAGAAATATTAAAATAATAATTAATATTATATTAGAAGAACTGTGTTGTATAACTTCATTCAAAGAAACTTTCTTTGAATCAAATCACTATGGAAATCGCTACGGACTAAAATTGGAAAATCATTTCTATGTTGATCACTTCTTTTAGTTTTAGTTTATTTATTTATTTTTTATTTATTTGTAGCGAATATTTGTATCGAATCCATTTTTTTTTTGAGATTTTAGAACAAAAAGTAACCCTCTAATTTGATTTTGATTTTGCTTTATAATATCTTTTACTTTTTTTTTCTTGCCATATTTTCCCTATTAAAAAAAAAGTTTAATTAAGTATCAAGAAA